AATCTTATGAATTCGGGTCGATTGGATCGAGTGAAAAATCCTATTGTTTTGGTTGTGGACTCAAGGGTTCAGGTTCAAACATGTTCTTTGAAGAAATATATGAGTTCTATTATAATAGAAAAAAAATATGTTTTTTTTATTCCATTTAAGTAAATCGAGAAAAGGAAAAACATAATAACAAATGACACTCCTATCATAGGAATGGAAATAGCCTTGTTGCTGCTTCAATAACAAGCATTTTCGTTTTCAAATCAAATAAATCATTTGATCTATGATTCATTGGAACAAGGAATGGCCTGGCTAGGTACTGGCCAGGCCGGGGGAATAAAAGAAAGAACTTTTCGGACGAAATCAAAGAGGTACTCTTTCTATTGGAGATATCTGTTTCGAATCATTATCTAAAGGGAATTGATGATTGATCAAATTCGTCTATATTTATAGAATAAAGAAAGATAAGGAAAAACTTTTATCAACCTTTACTTCACGCGTCACATATGAATTATCCATTTAAAATGGGGAGAGATGGCTGAGTGGACTAAAGCGGCGGATTGCTAATCCGTTGTACGAATTATTTGTACCGAGGGTTCGAATCCCCCTCTCTCCGTTTCTTCTGATCACTTGATATTTCCCTTTCGAATTCGAAAAAATCTCTAACCCCCTTTCTCATAGTTAAATGTATGGAATGGAGAAAGAAAATCCTAAGAAAATTCAGAAATCGAGCAAGGAAAAACCCCTGATTTTTTTATTCATCACGTCCAGGATTACGTCCTGGATCATTAGATAGGAATCCGAAGATGAAGAGAGAAACAAAGAATATCACTACTGTGTAAACGAAGAGTTTGAGAGTAAGCATTACACAATCTCCAAGATCATTTTGGGGGAAATAGGGGAATAGATTCTCCATTTTTGTACCACATATTCCGTTTTGACACCAAGAAAAGAAGCGGTTTCTAGAAAACATAAGGAATTTGCAGGAATGCATTTGTAATAAGATTCTGATTCTTTCGTTAACAAAATGATCTCTCATACCTACAATTAGGTATTGTAGGGACCATACATAGGGTCTTCGACCCCCAGAAGGAATGAAGAAATGAGGTGATTCCGATTCATCTCGGTTATCCAAAAGAATTTCCATGTTTGAGTCGAGGGTTCATTATCTGATCTTATCAATTCTTAAGAATAGAATTTTTTTTTATCGAATAAATCATGAATGTTTCTAAGACAGTATTAAAGATCTCATCGAAAACTTACAGCAGCTTGCCAAACAAGGGCTAAGAGAAAAAAGAGCACAGGTATGACTGGCATAACATCTACGATTGGATTGAAAAAAGCATAAGCTTCGGGCAATTTGGCGAAGAAAAAGCTACTCGAATGAAGGGCAGAATTAAGACAGATCAAACTAAAGATATTAAGCATAACAAACATTTTGTTCTTGGAGAAAATTTCATTATTATTGGGTTATTGATATAAGGGGAAAATGAAGAAAGAAGGGAAAGTAGGCCGCAAAATCTTTCTTTTTCTTTGAACTCCCTCAATCAAAAATCCTTCAATTCTCAAATGAGAATAGAAGGAATCATACCTTACATACAATATCTTAATTGAATTATATGTAATGATCAATAAATTCATTTTGATTCTACATCTACATGTGTAGAATCATAGCAACAACCAATTCAATAGATATTGGGGCTGGAATTGACGAACAACCAATACCGATATTAGTGTTTATTGGTGCCGAATAGAAATAAAAATGGGGCGTGGCCAAGTGGTAAGGCAACGGGTTTTGGTCCCGTTACTCGGAGGTTCGAATCCTTCCGTCCCAGACCAATTCTATCATAACAAAGATTGTTCTTTTTAACAATCTTCTGTTTAAGGGTGTAATGTTGGATACAATGTGATCCAATCTTTCTTTGTGATTTCTAATGATTCTTCTATAGAATCATATCTTCCCTTTCGATTTTGTTTCTCACAAACAAACGGATCGAGTATCAATGACATGTGGATGGAAATAAATATCTTTTTTGATATAGGTAGGATGGGAACAAAGATCAAAGTGAAATTCAAAAAAAAAAACTGGGTGGGCCATTCAGCGTATGTTCGCCCCCTCGCCCATATTCATATTGAAGGTTAGTTAGTCATTTGGATAAACTTTATGCCCCATATCTATGATATTTGGATTCTCACATGATGCATTCTGAGTCGAAATGCGAAATAAAAGAGAAGTCTCTACTTTCCCTAAAGTAAATATAAATAAAGATAGGGTAGACAAAATGACTAATTCTATGTGGATCCTGAATCCTAAAAAACGGGTGGGTTCTTGGTATTAATTCCATCGCTGGAATTAAAGCTCCTGAGACTGGGGTGGGACAAAATCAAACAAAATAGTAACAACGAATTGATATGAACCCATTTTGCTTTGTACTTATACAAGACAGGATAGCATCCCATAAGAAGATCCTTTTAAATTGGCTTTGGGTATGATTCATGATCCCCATGGAATTCGTGTCGATATGAGTTAATCCGCAAAGGAAAGGAAGGTATCAATTTCAAGACCCTTGTCATCCGGATCTTATTAACAAACAAGAAAATTCAATACGGAACAGATTATTTTCTTTGGACCTAATTTCTTTTATTTTGTATTTGATTTGGCTCCAATGAATAATTGGAAATCAATGTAGCGATCAATTGGGGGAGGGGGGAGATTCATACACTCACTTTACTTTATGGAAAGATTCCTGAATCTGAAGTAAGGAAAAATCTGTAGAAAATGAACCATGCCTATATATATTGTTATTGTTCTATTTCAGTGATCAGTGACACCGGTGTTTCAGTTTTGGCGAAAAAGATCTGCGATCCCTTAAATACCCGCGATTACCCCCGGTAACACTTGTTTGGTGTATCTGATGAATACGATAAAATCAGACTCCTACGATTCTGATTTTATCAATCAGATGAAAGAATACCTGAAAGAATACCGACCTTAATCTTTTCTTTCATGAGCCCCTTCTATCCATCCCCAAGAAAACAAAACAATTGGATTTGTTTCTTGACCCATTTATCTGGTTTAAATTATTGATGATTCAATCGGAAAAGAAACATAGAGGTCTCTTATGATGATCAAATTCGCGTCTGATTTAATTAATCAGATATCTGCTAAACATTTTTAGATCCTCGTTGTACCGACTTGTTGATGGATTTAGAGATTCAATTCAGTCTTTACTGGAAAACTTATTTCCAGTAATGATGTCGAAGTAGGAAATTCTTGAAATTGTTTTTTATGATTCCTTATAAATTCTTTCTCCTCGAAGAAGTGTGACATTGGTGAATCTATCCTATCGAGTCACTTGCGATCTTTCCCGGTCATTGGAATAGCTTATTTGGTTAATGACTCATTCTGTTCCGGTATCGGTAATCTAGACCCTTCTTTAGTTTTAGTTGTTTGAGAAAGAATTGGATCTTTCATGATTCATCATCCCTAACAATCTGTTGAAGATGTAAAGAAGTGTTAAGCAACGCATTTCTTCGTGTTTTTTATAAATGTGTTTCATTCTTCTAATAAAATATGGGGTTAAATTATATTCTTGCTGAGACTTCTCCAGATCCATATATGAAAATGAAAGTATGGAGGACTTCATATACTATATACCGATTGAGCCAATGACTATTCATGATTCCATATTGAATCAATTCCATACCGGTCCAAAATTAGAGGAATGTTATGGTAAAACTTCGTTTGAAACGATGTGGTAGAAAGCAACGTGCGACTTGAAGGACATTATTGGCTGTGGATTCTTGTACCCACCATTTTATATATCAAAGAAGATGCTCTCGGCTCGACATAGTTTGTTCTATTCCACAAGGACCCCAATTTTGGGGTTGTAATAAAATAATATACTTATAATATAGCACATGATGGAGCTCGAGCATAAAGAATTGGTTCATTTAGCAGAGAGAAGGATCTAGGGTTAATGCCAATCAATAAGTTGGAACAACTTCGTAAGTATATCTTCGGTATAGAAATTGAAAGGATCAAGTTCGAACAAGTAAAAAAAAAAAAAGTAAAATGAATTTGTCGAAATAGTTTTACCAATTCCGATCAAAAGTGTATCACAGGGGAATCAATCGTTTCCATAGAACGAAATAACAAAAGGTATGTTGCTACCATTTTGAAACAATTAAGGATCACCGAAGTAATGTCTAAACCCAAGGATTCAAAGCAAAGATAAAATAAAGGATACCGGAACAAGGAAACACCGTTTTCAATTGTCTCAACAACTAGATCAGAATGGGGAAGAAATCAAATCGATTCTAGGCGAGACAAACAAAAGAGGTTAGAGACGGCTCAATAAATGTCTAAGGATTTCCCTTCGAGCTCTTTGAGAATTACCCAACTTGAGTTATGAGTACGAATGAGATTTCTTTTTTTTTTTTTTCAGGAAGGAAGAACAAAAAAAAATGACTCAAATCATAGTCTAATTGATGATTTTGTGGATCTATTTGCCACTACAATACATAAATTCGAATCATTCTTTTTCGAGCCGTACGAGGAGAAAACCTCTTATACGTTTCTAGGGGGGGTTGTTCATTTATGTCTATCCCAATGAGTCATCTATCGAATCGTTGCAATTGATGTTCGATCCCGAAGAGAGGGAAGAGATCTTCGTAAAGTGGGTTTTTACGATCCGATAAAGAACCAAACTTATTCAAATGTTTCCGCTATTCTATATTTCCTTGAAAAAGGCGCTCAACCTACAGGAACTGTTCATGATATTTCAAAGAAGGCGGAGGTATTTAAGGAATTTCGAATTAATCAAATGAAATTAATGAAATAAAAAAAAAGGGGGGGGGCCAGTATCTAGCTTTGTCTAATTGTTTTTCCACCATTCCTTATTTTTTTTCTCTATTCTCTATTCATTGTTGCTCTCACATGACCCCGTATCATAGAACTATAAAAAAAATATCTTCTCTTGATATGAGACAGATAGAAAAAAGATTGAGTGAATAGATGAAATAACTGGGAAATTATGGGATTACCATCAATCAGATGGTTTTCGTTGGGACTCCACCAACAAACAAAAGGTCAATCTTGCTTATTGTACCTCTATTGAATAAATATTGAATAAACCCGACATTTTTTTCCTACCGGAATTCCTTATTTATTTCCCCACTCATACTTCATCCCTTATCTATGTTGTAGTGTCACTCCAACACAAGTCCTTGTTTTATTTATTGAATTGGTTTTCTCAACATTCAATTCATATTGACAATGGTGTATCGAACAAATATAATTCGATCGTGGATAAATAGATCTATTTATCCACATTTCATAAGTTTGTTTCTTTATTTCACTCAAACGATGGGTTCGTCAATTTCGTTGTGACACAAGAAGTATCTTAGTTAATATAATGAAAAAAAAAAATAGAGTAGGGGTAGTCTATCAATTTTTACATCTATTTAGATTTTCTCTATAATTTATCCCAGAATCTGTTGTATTTTCATCTGATCTCTGTTCATTTTTATGTTCACAATTGATCATCAAATCTTTCTTTTTGATCTGTTGCTAGTTCAATGTTTTGACGAGGTCGGGCAATCGAATCTCTTTATTTATTTTTTATTCCGATCGTATCTACACACCCTATTTATATGGGTTGCTAACTCAACGGTAGAGTACTCGGCTTTTAAGTGCGGCTATGGTCTTTTACACATTTTGATGAAGCAACGGATTCGTCCATACCATTGGTGGAGTTTGTAAGACCACGACTGATCCTGAAAGGGAATGAAAGGAAAAAACAGCATGTCGTATCAATGGAGAACTCTTAGAATACTTCATCCTTAACGGATCGATACAAAATCTTGTTTTGATTCTTTTCTTGGAAAGGGGTCAAATCAATTCAAGTTGGGTCGAGTGAATAAATGGATAGAGCCCTATAGCTCCAATTATAGGGAAACCAAAAGCAACGAGCTTCTGTTTGTTCTTAATTCGAATGATTACCCGATCTAATTAGACGTTAAAAATATATTAGTGCCTGATGTGGGAAAGGGTTCTCTTGTGAGTGGATCATCAATTCCTTTTTTTTAATGAATCCTAACTATTCTCTATTATGTTCTCTATTATGTAGTGGAGACGAATGTGTAGAAGAAACGGTATACTGATCAAAATTCATTATTCCAAAGTCAAAAGAGTGATCGGGTTGTAAAAATAAAGGATTTCTAACCATCTCTTGTAACTATAACGAACATAAATAAATTGGATGGAAATAGGATCCGTTGATTGTCCTTTCTGGCTCCGGGGTATCTATTCTTTTCTTACTATATACCTTGTTCTGACCGTATCGTACTATGTATTATTTGATAACTCAAGAAATCCCCCATTTGGTTCAAGTGTAATTTCAAATGGAAATGGAGGAACTACAAGGATATTTAGAAATGGATGGATTTCGGCAACAATACTTCCTATATCCGTTTCTATTTCAGGAATATATCTACGCGCTTGCTCATGGTCATGCTTTAAATGGATCGATTCTTTATGAACCGGTGGAAAATTTAGATCATGACAATAAATCCAGTTCACTAATTGTGAAACGTTTAATTACTCGAATGCATCAACAGAATCGTTTGATTATTTCGGTTAATGATTCTAATCAAAATCGATTCGTTGGGCACAACAATCATTTTGATTCTCAAATGATATCGGAGGGTTTTGCAGTCGTTGTGGAAATTCCATTCTCGCTGCGATTGGTATCTTCCCTAGAAGAAAAAGAAATAGCAAAATCTCATAATTTACGATCTATTCATTCAATATTTCCCTTTTTCGAGGACAAGTTATCACATTTAAATCATGTGTCAGATATACTAATACCCCACCCCATCCATCTGGAAATCTTGGTTCAAACCCTTCACTCTTGGATACAAGATACTCCTTCGTTGCATTTATTGCGATTCTCTCTCTACGAGTATTGGAATTCAAATAGTCTCATTACTCCAAAAAATTCCATTTCCCTTTTTTCAAAAGAGAATCAAAGATTCTTCTTGTTCCTCTCTAATTCTCATGTATATGAATGTGAATTCATATTCATTTTTCTCCGTAAACAACCCTTTCATTTACGATCAAAATCTTTTGGATCCTTTCTTGAGCGAACACATTTCTATGCAAAAATAGAATATCTTGTAGTAGTGCTTTGTAACGATTTTCAGAAAACCCTATGGTTGTTCAAAGACCCTTTTATGCATTATGTCAGATATCAAGGAAAATCGATTCTGGCTTCAAGGGGGGCTCGTCTTCTGATAAAGAAATGGAAATCTCACCTTGTCAACTTTTGGCAATCTCATTTCGACTTGTGGTCTCAACCGGCCAGGATCCATATAAAGCAATTATATAATCATCCCTTCTATTTTCTGGGCTATCTTTCAAGTGTACGACTAAACTCTTCGGTGATAAGGAGTCAAATGCTAGAGAATTCGTTTCGAATAGATACTGCTATTAAGAAATTCGAGACCGTA